TATTATTTATGTATTTATATAATTTTATATTATATTTATTATATTTAATTATTAATAATAAAATATTTAAATATTTAAATTTAAAATTAAATTATAAATTTTTTATATAAAAAAAAAAAAAAAAACTTTTTTTTATTATTAAAATATTAAATTATAAAAATAAATTTATTTAAAATAAAAAATAATTAAAAAGATTTTAATGTTTTTAAAAAAAAATTAGTTTATAAACTATAAAAATATAAAAAAATTTTTGTTTTTTAATTTAATAAAATAAAATTTTACATATAAAATTTTAATTATAAATTAATATTTTAAATAAATAATTTAAAAATTAAAATATTAAATTTAATTTAGTAGTAATTAATTTTATTAATTTAATTTATGTTAATTATAGTTATTATAAAATTTTAATAATAAATTTTGTGCCAGCAATTGCGGTTATACAAAAATTAGAATTAAATTTAATATTTATATAAAGTTTAAAATAAATGATAAATTAAATAAATTATATTATTTTTAATTTAATTTATAAAGTTAAAAATAAATTTTTAGGTAAAATTATAAATTATATTTAAAATATTTATAAATAATAAAATTTTATAGTCTTATAAAAATTAGATTTAAACTAGAATTAGATACTCTATTATTCTTTTATTAAATAAATTAATAAAAATATAAGGGATTATAAATTAATTATTTAAAATTTAATAAATTTGGCGGTATTTTATTCTAATTAGAGGAATTTGTTCTATAATTGATAATCCACAAAGATTTTACTTTATCTTGTAAAAATTTAATTTATATATCGTTATCATCAGAATATATTAAAAAATAAATTAAAGTTCTTAATTTTATAGATTAAAAAATGTTAAATCAAGGTGTAGTTAATGATAAAGAAAGAAATGAATTACAATAAAATTTATTTTTTGAATAAATTTATGAAATTAAATTTTAAAATTGGATTTAAAAGTAAATTAATTAATTAAAATTAATTGATTTTAGTTTTAAAATATGTACATATTGCCCGTCGTTTTCATTAATTTAAAATTTATATGAAATAAGTCGTAACATAGTAGAAATATTGGAAAATGTTTCTAGAAAACAATTTAAAGCTTAATCATTAGTAAAGTATTTTATTTACATTAAAAAGAAATTTGTGCAAATCATTTTAAATTGATAAATTAAAAATTTAATAATAAATGAAAAAATATTTATTTATAAATTTAAAATTATATTATATATTTATATTATATATATATATATATATATAAATAAATATTATTTTTATAAAAATTTATAAAAATTAATTTTATAAAATAAAAAAAATATGAGTATAAATATAAATGTTTAATAAAAATAATTTTAAAAGTTTTAGTAAAATATTTTAAAATAATAAAAAAGTTTTTATAGTTTAAAGTAATGAAGATGAATAATTGAAATAAGCTTTTAAAAATTAAAAAAAAGAAAAATTAAAATTTTGTTCCTTGTGTATCAGGATTAATTTAATTAAAAAATTAAAATTTTAATTTATTTATAATTTTAAAAATTTAAAATTTTTTTATTTTTATTGTGAAAAAAATATAATATAAAAAATTTTTTAAAATTAAAAGTTAATGTTTTAAAAGTTATATAATTTTTAAAGAAATAGATTTAATTTATTTATAAAAAATGAAATTATTTGAATTAAAAATATTTAATAAATTATTTTATTATTTTATAAAAATATTTTAAGGGTTGAGCTTTAAAATAAATTTTTAAAAATTTGATTGATTTATTATTTAGTAGTATATATTGGTGTTTATACATATAATATATATTATGTTTGTTATATTATTATTATTATTAGGATAACTAAAAATAAAAATTGTTTAAGTAATTTTAAATATAATCTTGAAAATAGATATTTTTAATTAAAATGTTTTAATTAATAAAATAAATTAATTTTAAATAAATTTAATTTATTTTTATATGGTTTAATTTTTTATTTAAAAAATTATATAAATTTAAATTATAATATTATTATTATTAAATTAGTAGATTAAAGATTTATTTATCATTTATAATTTTTATTAATTAAAAATAATTAAATTTTTATTAATTAATTAATAATTTTTATTTTATTTTTAATAAATGAAATATTTTTTTTTTATTTTATGAATTAGACAATTTTTTATTTTTAATTGTTTATCAAAAACATTGTTTTTAGAAATTTTTTTAAAATAAAACCTGCTCACTGAAATTTATTAAAGAGCTGCAGTATTTTGACTGTACAAAGGTAGCATAATAATTAGTTTTTTAATTGAAAACTTGTATGAAAGGTTTAATAAAAAATAATTTTTATTAGATTAAATTTAATTGAATTTGTTATTTTAATAAAAAAATTAAAATAAAAAAAAAAGACGATAAGACCCTATAAAGCTTTATATTATTTTTTTTATTATTTTTATAGAAATTTTATAAAATTAAAAAATTATATAATATTTAATTGGGGTGATTTAAAGATTTAAAAAATTCTTTAAAATTTTAAATTCAAATTTATTTGTAAATTTTTTTTGATCTTAAAAATAATTAGTTTAGATTAATAAAATAAGTTACTTTAGGGATAACAGCGTAATTTTTTTTGAAAGTTCATATTAATAAAAAAGTTTGCGACCTCGATGTTGGATTAAGAAATAAATTTAGGTGTAGAATTTTAAATTTTTAGTCTGTTCGACTTATAAAATCTTACATGATCTGAGTTCAAACCGGTTTAAGCCAGGTTGGTTTTTATCTTTTTTTAAATTTTATATTTTAGTACGAAAGGAATAAATATAATAAATTTATTTTAATTAATAAAATTTATGAATATTAATAATTAAAATTTAAATAAATAATGTGATGGCAGAAATGAATTTAATAATTATAAATAAATATTATTATATATAAAAATTTATTTTTTAAATAAATTTATATAATATATATATATATATATATATAGATAAAAAACTATTTTGGCAGATAAAGTGTGTTAAATTTAGAATTTAGTTATATAAAAATTTTTTATAAATAGTAAAGTTAGATTTAATTAGAAGTGTGTGTATATAATTATATAATAATTAATAAATAAAATTTTATAAATAATTAAAATTTATTTTATAGTTTATTAAATATTTTATAAATAAAATTGTAATTTTWTAWWATATATATATATATAATATATATATATATATATATATATTAAATATATAATAATATTTTAATATGTAATTTTTTTATGAATAAAAATAATAAAATAAACAATATTTTATAATTTTTTTTTTATATTTATTTTAAGGTGAAAAATTAAAAATATAAGATAAAAAATAATATTTATATAATAATTAAAATTATTTTTATAATTTTTAAAATTTTATTATAATATATATATTGTATTGTATTAATTTTAAGTTATTATTATATTAATTAATACAAAAATATAAATAAAATATAAATATTAATATATAGTATTAATAATATTTTAGTTCTAGTTCTTATATTTGTTATTTTGATTTTTTATCTTATAAATATTTTGTTAATTAATTAATTGTTTTAAGTTTGTACTAAAGTTTAATATTATATGATAAATAAATAAAAATTAAATGATAAAAATATTTATATTAATTGATAATTTTATAATTTTTATTAGTGGAATTTTATTAATTATTTGTATTTTAATTAGTGTTGCTTTTTATACTTTATTAGAGCGAAAGGTTTTAGGATTAATTCAAATTCGTAAAGGTCCTAATAAAATAGGATATTACGGTATTTTACAACCTTTTTGTGATGCCATTAAATTATTTACTAAAGAACAAACATTTTTTCGTGGGGTAAATAAAATAATTTATTATTGTGCTCCTATTTTTGCTTTATTTTCTTCTTTAATTGTTTGGTTTTGTTTACCTTTTTTTATAAAAATATTTTCTTTTAATTTAAGAGCTTTATATTTTTTATGTTGTTTAAGATTTGGGGTTTATCCAATTATTTTATCTGGTTGGTCTTCTAATTCAATATATAGAATATTAGGGGCATTACGAGCAATTGCACAAGTTATTTCTTACGAAGTAACTTTAATTATTATATTTATAAGAATTTTAATTATTGTAAATAGTTTTAATTTTTTTGATTTAGGACTTTATCAACAATGACTCCCTTTTTTTTTTTTATTAATTCCTATTTTTTTAATATGATGTATTGTTATATTGGCTGAAACTAATCGTACTCCTTTTGATTTTGCTGAGGGAGAATCTGAATTAGTTTCTGGGTTTAATATTGAATATGGGGCAGGAGGATTTGCATTACTTTTTATGGCTGAATATGCTAGAATTTTATTTATAAGAATGCTTTTTGTTTTATTATTTTTTGGAAATACAAATATAATAAGTTTTTTTTTTATAGGTTGAGTAATATTAAGTTGTTTTTTTTTTTTGTGAATTCGATCTTCTTTTCCCCGATTTCGTTATGATAAACTTATAAATTTAACTTGAAAAGGATTATTGCCTCTAAATTTGTGTTTATTAGGGTTTTATATTAGTTTAATAATTAATGTAATATTATAATATTAATAAATTTAATTTAATAATAAAAATTAGTATATATAAAAAATTATTTAAAAAATAAAGTTAATAGAAATTTTTTATTTTCTATATTTTGTTTTCAAAACAAATACTTATTCAAGTTCATTAACTTAAATTTTTATATTTAAAAATTTATTTTGTAAAATAGCTTTATTTTAAAATTTTTTCTGTTGTTAAATGAATAAAAGGATTAAAAATAAAATAAAAAAAATAAATTAAAGTTAGTATTTGTCCTCTTAAAATAAAGGGAAATTCTACTGGTCGAGTACCGATTCATGTTAATAAAATAATGGTAATTACTATTATTCAAAATAAGCTTTGATTAATATATAAAAATAAATTACTTTGTAAATTTAAATTTTTAATTGTAAATGGAAGAATAAATAAAATTGCAATAGATGTTACTAATGCAATTACCCCCCCTAATTTATTAGGAATTGAACGAAGAATAGCATAAGCAAATAAGAAATATCATTCTGGCTGAATATGGAGGGGGGTTCTTAAAGGATTAGCTGTAATAAAATTATCTGGATCTCCTCATGTATAAGGAAATAACAAACAAATAAAAGAAAAAAATAAAAATAAAAATAGAAATCCTAAAAAATCTTTAAATGAATAAAAGGGGTGAAATTGAATTTTGTCATAATTTCTATTTATTCCTAAAGGATTATTAGATCCTGTTTGATGAAGAAATAATAAATGAATTAATGTTATAGCTAAAATAATAAATGGAAATAAAAAATGAAAAGAGTAAAATCGAGTTAACGTAGCATTATCAATAGCAAATCCCCCTCACAATCATTGAACTAAATTAATTCCTAAATATGGAATGGCTGATAATAAGTTGGTAATTACGGTCGCTCCTCAAAAAGATATTTGTCCTCAGGGTAAAACATAACCTATAAAAGCTGTACCTATTGTTAAAAAAAGTAATGTAACTCCAATTATTCAGGTATAAAAAAATTTAAATGATTGATAATAAATTCCTCGTCCAATATGAAGATAAATACAAATAAAAAAAAAAGAGGCTCCATTTGCATGAATAATTCGTAAAAGTCACCCGTAATTCACATTTCGACAAATATGATTAATAGAATCAAAAGCAATTAAAGTATTTGCTGAATAATGTATCGTTAAAAATAATCCTGTTAAAATTTGAATGATTAAGCAAAGTCCTAATAGAGAGCCAAAATTTCATCAAATTGAAATATTAGAGGGAGTTGGTAAATCAATTAATGCATTATTGAAAATTTTTAACAATGGATGTGTTTTTCGTATTGGTTTTATCATTTCATTTATTTATTTATTTATTTTAATAAAAAATATAATAAAATAAAATATTTTATTGTCGGTAAGGTCCTCTTTGAGATTTTGAAATTTTTACGATAGCAATTATTGTAACAAATAAGTATATAATTAGAATAATTGAAAGTAAATTTATAGGAAAGTTGTAAATTTTATATAATATCGATGAATTTCTATTTCAAATAAAAATTAAATTTTCTATAAATTTTATTGTTTCAAAATTTGATGTTTCATTTCATAGGAATATGTCGTTATTTAATAAAAAATATAAAGAAATGATTCAAATACAAAAAAAAATAATAATTAAATGTTTACTTTTGAAATTTCTAATTAAAAAAAATTTTTCATTTGAGGCAACTATTGTTATATATAAAAATAAAATTAAAATACCTCCTAAGAAAATTAAAAATAATGAATAAGAAAATCAAAAGGTTTTAATTAGTAGACCTGCAAAAAATGAGGTTAATAAAGCTTGAATTATTAAATTGGTATTTATGGCTAATGGGTGGTTTAAAAAAATAAAAGTAAATGAAGAAATTAAAAGAAAAAAAAAAAATATTTTTTGAGTAATTTAACAGAAAATAGTTTATTTTTTAAAATATTAATTTTGGGGATTAAAGATAATTTGTAAAAAAATTTTTTCTGAAATATTTAAAAAGGTAAAATTTTCCTTATTTTTGATTTACAAAATCAGTGTTTTATAATTTGTTAAACTATTTAAATTTATTTTTAATTTTATAAAAAAGTAAGATATAAGATAATATGAAGAAATTTATATTTGGTAATTATGGCAATAGAAATATTATATGTTATTATTTTTTTTTGAGGGGTTGTTGCTTTTGTTAATTTTTATAAACATTTTTTAACAGTTTTAATTGCTTTAGAATTTATTGTATTAGTTTTATTTCTTTTTTTTTTTTATTATTTAAATTTTTATAATTTAGAATACTATTATTGTTTGTATTATTTAGTTTTTTCCGTTTGTGAAGGGGTTTTAGGGTTAGCTATTTTAGTTAAATTATTTCGAAGTAATAAAAATGATCACTTTTTAGGATTTTCTATATTATAAAAAGTTTTTAAAAAATAAAAATGTTAAAATTTATTTTTTTTTTAAAGTTTTCAATAGTTTTATTTTTTTTAAGAAATAAATATTTATTTTGAAATATACAAAAAATTTTTTTTTTTTTTTTTTTTTTATTTTATTTTGAAAATATTAATTTAATAATATTTAATTTTAATATGATTTTAGGTTTAGATTTAATATCTTACATTTTTGTTCTTTTAAGAATCTGAATTTGTAGATTAATAATCTTATCTAGATTTTTAATTTTTAAGTTTAATTTATATACAGATTATTTCTTATTTTTAATTTTATTTTTATTAATATTTTTGTTATTAACATTTATAAGAGTAAATTTATTTATATTTTATTTTTGATTTGAATCAACTTTAATCCCTGTAATTTTTATAATTTTTGGTTGAGGATTTCAACCTGAACGAATTCAGGCTAGATTATATTTACTTTTTTATACTTTATTTGCTTCTTTGCCTTTATTATTTTGTTTATTTTTTGTTAATGAAAGAGAGGAATTTTTAACATTAAATTTTTTATTTCTTAATAAAGGAATTAATATATTTAATTTTTTTTTTTTTTTTTTTATTTTTGCTTTTTTAGTTAAGTTACCTATATTTTTAGTTCATGTTTGATTACCAAAAGCTCATGTTGAAGCTCCTGTAGCTGGCTCTATAATTTTAGCTGGTATCTTGTTGAAGTTGGGGGGTTATGGTTTAATTCGAGTTTCTTTTTTAATTTTAGATTATATTTTGAAATATAGTTTTTTTTTTATTATTTTTAGTTTATTAGGGGGAAGATTAATTAGTTTTGTGTGTTTACGTCAAATTGATTTAAAATCTTTAGTTGCTTATTCTTCTGTAGCTCATATAAGATTTGTAATTAGAGGAATTATAATAATATATAGAGTAGGATGGGGGTTTTCTTTTTGTTTAATAATTGCTCATGGTTTATGTTCATCTGGATTATTTTTTTTAGTAAATGTTTGTTATGAACGATTGAATAGTCGAAGTTTAATAATTAATAAAGGGTTAATAAGATTTATACCTAGAATAACTTTTTGATGATTTATATTTTGTATTGGAAATATATCAGCTCCGCCTACTTTGAATTTAATAGGTGAAATTGGTATTTTAATAAGAATTTTAAGTTGATCAAAATTTTTAATGATTTTATTAATAATTATGTCTTTTTTTTCTGCAAGTTATTCTTTATATTTGTTTTCTTTTAGCCAGCATGGAAAATTTAATTTTAGAAGTTATAGATTTTTTTGTTGTAATGTTCGTGAATATTTAGTTTTATTTTTGCATTGATTTCCGATGAATTTTCTAATTTTAAAAAGTGAATTATTTGTAGTAATAATTTTTTAATATATTAATTATAAAATTAATAATTTGTTAAATGTGATGACATATTAATTTGTTTATATTTTTTATAAAAAATAGATATATATATATATATTATATTATATATATATGAGTTAAAAAATAAAAATATTTATTTATTATTTAATAAAAAATAATTAAGGTTTAATTTAATTTAATTAATTTAAATAGTTTAAAAGTTAAAATTTTGATTTGTGGTATCAAGGAAATAATTAAATAATATTATTTTAAATTATGGAAGGGTTAGTTTCTATTTGTACTATTTTTTTTATATTTTTATTATTTTTTAGTGTAATATTATTTTTTGGGGGTCTTTGAGTGTTATTTATTAATTTAACTTATTTTTATGAATTTGAAATTTTTAGATTTAATAGAAATATATTTATAATGGTTTTAATTTTTGATTGAGTAAGTTTATTATTTATATCTTATGTTTTGTTAATTTCTTCTTTTGTAATTTATTATTCTAAAGATTATATGGTTGAAGATTTAAATATTCGTCGATTTATTATTATAATTATATTATTTGTTTTTTCTATAATGATAATAATTTTAAGACCAAATTTAATTAGAATTTTATTAGGATGAGATGGATTAGGGTTGGTATCTTATTGTTTAGTAATTTATTATCAAAATTTAAAATCTTATAGAGCCGGAATATTAACTGCCTTATCAAATCGATTAGGGGATGTTGCATTATTAATAGCTATTGCTTGAATATTAAATTTTGGTAGATGAAATTTTTTATTTTATCTTGACACAATAAAAATAAATTTCGATATACAAATTATTGGGATATTTGTTATTTTTGCTGCTATAACTAAAAGAGCACAGATTCCTTTTTCATCTTGGCTACCTGCTGCCATAGCTGCTCCTACTCCTGTTTCTGCTTTGGTTCATTCTTCTACTTTAGTAACTGCAGGGGTTTACTTAATTATTCGATTTAATTTATTAATTTGTGATACTTTAATAAGTGAAATTTTATTATTTATTTCTGGTTTAACAATATTTTTTTCTGGGATAGCAGCTAATTTTGAATTTGATTTAAAAAAAATTATTGCTTTATCAACTTTAAGTCAATTAGGTTTAATAATAAGAATTTTAAGTTTAGGTTTTATAAAATTAGCTTTTTTTCATTTATTAACACATGCTTTATTTAAAGCCTTGTTGTTTTTGAGAGCTGGGGTTGTAATTCATAATTTAAAAAATTTACAAGATATTCGAAATATAGGGGAATTGGTAAAGTTTATACCTTTTTCTATTTCTTGTATAAATATTGCCAATTTTGCTCTTTGTGGTTTTCCTTTTTTGGCAGGGTTTTATTCTAAAGATTTAATTATAGAGATAGTTCTAATTTCTTGGATTAATTTTTTTTTTTTTTTTTTTTTTTTTTCTTCAGTTGGGTTAACAGTAAGATATTCTTTTCGTTTATTTTATTATTTATTTATTGTAAATAGTAGAATATTGACATTAAATAATACAAATGAAAGTAGAAAAATTATATCTAAAATAATATTTATGTTATTGATATTTGTAATTTTTAGAGGATCAATATTAAATTGATTAATTTTTCCTTTTTCATTTATAGTATGTTTAACATTTTTTAATAAAATTTCTATTCTAATAATTTGTTTTTTAGGGGGATTATTAGGAGTATGACTTTCTTTTGAAGGAATTTTTTTTTTAAATAAATCTCTACATTATTTTTATTTTTCTTTTTTTTTTAATTCAATATGGTTTATGCCTTTAATTTCTACTTCTGGTTTAATTTATTTTCCTTTAAATTTGGGTTGAAAAACTTTAAATTTTTTTGATTTTGGTTGACTTGAATTTTTAGGAATTCAACAAAATTATATTTATTTTGTTAAGGGGTTAGGGGATATTTATTTTTTAAATAAAAATTTAAAACACATATATATTTTTTTTGTAAATAGAATTATTTTTTTATTAATTTTAGGTTTAATTATTTTTTAAATTAATTTATAAAAATTAAAATTATTTATTTAAATTTAAGTAGCTCATAATTTATTTTAGAGTATAGTTTTGAAGCAACTAAGGAAATATTTATATTCTTAAATAATAATTTAATTTTATAAAAGAATTTATTTTCTTTTTTTTTATAATGAAAATATAATGTTTTTTAAACTATATAAAAAGAAATATAAATGGGGTTTAACCATTAAAAATTAAAGTTAGCAGCTTTATTTTGAAAATAAACTCATATTTCTTTAATTAAAATATTTTAAATTATTATTCAATTTTATCATTAACAGTGATATACCTCTTTTTTGGTTTTAATTAATATATAAATATATTTATAATATAAATTTAAAATTGTTTTTAAAATAAAAATAAGGATATAAATGGTTATATCAAATATTAGGTCGAAACTAATTATAAAATTTTATTTCTTATTTTTAAAAATAATTAGATATTTTCTAATACTTTTTGATTGCAAATCAAATGTTATATTTAACTATATTTTTAATATTTTGAATTATATATAATATATATGTATATAAATAAAAAAATAAGTTAATTATTTAAAATAGTATTATTTAAATTTTAAATAAAAATAATTATAAAAATTATATTTTTATTATATTTTTGTATTAAAAATATATTTTTATAAAAATATATAAATTATTTTTTTCAATTTAATGAACCTTGTTGTCATTCGAAAATTAAGCCAATAAAAAGAATAAATAAAAAAATAAAATTTGTTATTGTTCATATTAATATATTTGAATATTTAATTGTAATAATAAGAGGTAGAATTAAAGCAATTTCAACATCAAAAATTAAGAAAATAATAGCAATTAAGAAAAATTTAATTGAAAAAGGTATTCGAGTTGAACAAAAATTATCAAATCCGCATTCAAATGGGGCACAGTTTTCTTTCTTTTTTTCTTTTTTTTTTCTTAATAAAGAAGAAATTAATATAATTAAGGATGAAATAATTAGACTTAAAATACAAAGATTAGTCAAAAATATTATTTATATTAAATTTTTTTTAAAATCTTTTGATTGGAAGTCAAATATAATCTTTATACTATATAAATATAAAATTTATTATTATTTTTTTATTTATTTATTTGAAATTTGAATAAAATAAAATTTTTATATTTAATTTTTTTATATTATTTATATATAATAAAATTTTAAAATAAATAAATAAAAAAAATTAAAAAAATTATTGATTGAATTATAATGAATTTATTTGTTTTTTTTACAATAAAGTTTTATTTATCTTCCTCATCAATAAATTGAAATAAAAAGAAATAATCAAATAACATCTACAAAATGTCAATATCAAGCTGCTGCTTCAAATCCGAAATGATGATTTTTTGAAAAATTATTATTAAAATGACGAATTAAACAAATAAAAAGAAATGTTGTTCCAATAATTACATGAATTCCATGAAATCCTGTTGCTATAAAAAATGTTCTTCCATAGGTTGAATCTGAAATGGAAAATGGGGCTTCTAAATATTCATATGCTTGAAGAATTGAAAAATAAGTTCCTAAAATAATTGTAAAAAATAATCTTTGAGTGGTTTGGTTATGTTTATTTTCTATTAGACTGTGATGAGCTCAGGTTACAGTGATTCCTGAAGATAATAAAATTAAAGTATTTAATAAAGGAATTTGAAAAGGATTAAAAGGATTAATAGAGATAGGGGGTCATAATTTTCCTAAATCAATAGTTGGGGATAGACTTCTATGAAAAAATGCTCAAAAAAATCTAATAAAAAAAAATATTTCTGAAATAATAAATAGAATTATACCTCACTGAAGTCCTTTTATAACTTGAATGGTATGAAGACCTTGAAAAGTTCTTTCTCGTGAAATATCTCGTCATCATTGAATTATTGTTAGGATAATGATTAAATTTCCTAATAAAAATAAATTAATATTGAATTGATGAAATCATTTTGTTAGTCCTGCTGTTAAAGTTATTGCTCCAATTGCTCCAGTTAATGGTCAAGGGCTATAGTTAACTAAATGAAATGGATGATTTCTATGTATTATCATATCCTTATTTTTTACAATAAATATTTTATTAAAATAATATTAAATTTATTTATTGAATAAAATTTTAAATAATTTCTCTTGAATATAAAATTCTTAAAATTGTAAATACATATGTTTGAATAATAGCTACAGCTGATTCAAGAGTTAATAAAAAAAATTGACAAATAACTAAAATTCAAATAATATAAAATGATATATTAGTTCCTGTATTTCTTAATAGAGTTAAAAGAAGGTGCCCTGCAATTATATTTGCTGTTAATCGAACTGAAAGAGTAATGGGTCGAATTATATTTCTGATTCTTTCAATTAATACTATAAAAGGTATTAATAAAGTTGGGGTATTTTGAGGTACTAAATGAGCAAATATATAGTTAGTGTTTATTATTCATCCAAATAGTATAAATCTAAATCAAAGAGGTAGAGCAAGAGTTAAAGTGAATGTTAAGTGGCTTCTTCTTGTGAAGATATACGGAAATAATCCTAAAAAATTATTAAATAAAATGAATGAAAATATAGAAATAGCAAAAAATGTTGAACCTTTAAAATTATATTTTCCAATTAGAATATTAAATTCTAAATGTAATGTATAAAAAATTTTATTTCAAAAAATATTTATTCGTGAAGGAATTAGTCAAAATGTAATAGGTAAAAATATAATTCCTAGGATTGATCTTAATCAATTAAATGAGAAGTTAAAAATATTAGTAGTGGGGTCAAAAATTGAAAATAAGTTACATATCATTTTGTGTAAATAATAAAAATTTAATAATAATTTTTATAATAATAACAAATATAAATTTAAGAAAAAAAAGATAAAAAAAGGGAAAATAAAATAAATAAAATTTATTTTTTTATATAAAATAAAAAATTATTATGGTAAATTATTATTCTGAATATAATAAAAGTTAATAAAAAAAATAAAGTTAATGATATTCATATTATAGGGGCTATTTGAGGAATAAAAAAATATTTTAAAAAAATTATTTTAGTTTGACAAACTAATGTTATAATATAATTAACTAATTTTTTCCATTAGAAGTAATATGCTAATTTTACTATATTTTGGTTTAAGAGACCATTACTTGCTATTCAGTCATCTAATGAACATAATTGTTATTTAATAAAAAAAAATTAAAAATTTAATTTGATATAGTAGTTTATTTTATATATAAAATTAAATTTTGTTATTCAATCAATTTAAAAATTTATTTATAGGAATTCTTTCTAAAACAATTGGTATAAATCTGTGATTTATTCCACAGATTTCTGAACATTGTCCAAAGAAAATACCTACCCGATTAATATAAAAGTTAGTTTGATTTAACCGTCCTGGAGATCCATCAATTTTAATACCTAGAGAAGGGATAGTTCAAGAATGAATAACATCTCTAGATGAAATTAAGATTCGAATTTGATTTTTAATAGGTAAAATTAATCGATTATCAATTTCTAAGAGACGAAAGTGATTTGGATTAAATTCTAAAGGAGTAATTATATAAGCATCGAATTCAATTGTTGGAAAATCTGAATATTCATAAGATCAATATCATTGGTGTCCTATTGCTTTAATAGAAATTATTGGGTTACTGATTTCATCTAATATATAAAGAATTCGTAAAGATGGAAATGCAATGAAAAGTAGAATAAAAATAGGTAAAATTGTTCAAATTATTTCAATTATTTGTCTATGGAGTAAATTTCGATTAATAAATTTATTAAAAAATATTATTAAAAATATATAAGTAATAAATCTTGTAATTAAAATTAAAATTAATAGAGCGTGATCATGAAAAAAAGAAAGTTGCTCTATAACAGGAGAATTACTATTTTGTAAATTTAAATTTGATCATGTTGACATTTTTATTTAAAAATTTTCTAATAAAAAATAAATTTTATTTTTATATTTGAAGCTTAAATTCATTGCACTATTCTGCCATATTAGATTATTCTTTATGTTAGATTAGATTAAAGAATTATTTTATATAATTAAATAATCTCTATAATTTTAATTATTAATTAATAAGAATAGGTAATTCATTATAACAATGCTCTGACGGTGGAAATTTTTGTATTCATTCAATTGATGAATTAAATTGAATTGAATTAATAATAAATCGTTTAGATGAAAAACTTTCTCAAATAATAATAATGAAAAAAAAAGTTCTAATTATGGAAATAGTTGAACCTATTGTTGAAATGATATTTCAAGAAGTGAAAGAATCAGGATAGTCAGAGTATCGTCGGGGTATTCCTCTTAAACCTAAAAAATGTTGAGGAAAAAATGTTATATTTACTCCTAAGAATATTATAAAAAATTGAGATTTTAATCATTTATTGTTTAAAGATAAACCGGTTAAAAGAGGAAACCAATGAATAAACCCAGCTATAATAGTAAAAACTGCTCCTATAGATAAAACATAATGAAAATGAGCTACAACATAATAAGTATCATGAAGAATAATATCAATAGAAGAATTAGATAAAATAATACCAGTAATTCCTCCTACTGTAAATAAGAATACGAAACCTAATGATCATAAAGTAGAAGGAGAAAAATTAATTTGTGTTCCGTGGAAAGTTGTTATTCAACTGAAAATTTTAATTCCTGTAGGTACAGCAATAATTATAGTAGCAGAAGTGAAATAAGCTCGTGTATCAACATCTATTCCTACTGTAAATATATGGTGTGCTCAAACAATAAATCCTAATAAACCAATAGCTAGTATAGCATAAATTATCCCTAAAGTTCCAAATGTTTCTTTTTTTCCACTTTCTTGGCTAATAATGTGAGAAATTATCCCAAATCCAGGAAGAATTAAAATATAAACTTCTGGATGACCAAAAAATCAAAATAGATGTTGATATAAAATAGGGTCTCCTCCTCCTCTTGGGTCAAAAAAACTTGTGTTTAAATTTCGGTCTGTTAAAAGTATTGTAATTGCTCCAGCAAGAATTGGTAAAGACAGTAATAATAAGATAGTAGTAATTAAAATAGATCAAACAAATAATGGGATGCGGTCAAGATTAAGATTTTTTGATCGTATATTTATAATTGTAGAAATAAAATTTACAGAACCTAGAATTGAAGAAATTCCTGCTAAGTGTAATGAAAAAATAGCTAAATCAACAGAAGCTCCTCTATGAGCAATAGCATTTGATAAGGGAGGATAAACTGTTCAGCCTGTTCCTGCTCCATTTTCAACAATTGCTCTAGAAATTAATAAATTAATAGATGGGGGTAGTAATCAAAATCTTATATTATTTATTCGAGGGAATGCTATATCAGGAGCTCCTAATATTAATGGTACAAGTCAATTTCCAAATCCCCCAATTAAAATTGGCATAACTATAAAAAAAATTATGATAAAAGCATGGGCTGTTACAATAACATTAAAAATTTGATCATTTCCAATTAATGAACCTGGATGACTTAATTCTAATCGAATTAATATGCTTAAAGCAGTTCCAATTATTCCTGATCAAGCTCCAAAAATAAAATATAATGTTCCAATATCTTTATGATTTGTAGAAAATAATCATTGTTGCATTTTAATTATTAAAATTAATTATATTCTAATTTTTTAAAAATTTTTTTTTAATAAATTTAATTTAAAAATAAAAAAAAGGATTTAAAAATTTATTTATATAACTTTAAAAAAAATGTAAAGATTAAATGACTGAATAAAAGTAATAGATTGTAAATCTATAAATGAGGAAAATTATTCCTTTTTGATCAAATTGGTAAGAGGAAAAAAAATTTGGTTTAATTATTTATTTATTTTATATTCATTATTTAAATGATATTAGATTGCAAATCTAAAGGTATAGAAAATTTTATTAAAATATTTATAAAGCAGACAATATTTTAAAACTTAAAAAATTTATTTTTAATTTTAACTTTGAAGGTTAATAGTTTATTTATAATTAACTTAAAGTTTTTAAAATTAAAAAGAAAAAAAAAAATTTATAAAGAATAGTCTGAATATAGATAAAATCAATATTAAAAAATAAAATATTATAAAAAATATTGAAAAAAAATAATTTTTTTTTTTAAAAATTAATTTTATTTCGAAATGATTTAAAAATAATAAATTATATAAAATTCGTAAGTAATAAAAAATAGAGAAGAGTCTAAAATAACAGATTAAAAATGCTAAAAATGAAAGATTAAATATGACTAATTTTTCAATAATAATTCATTTTGGAAAAAATCCTGTAAGAGGGGGAAGACCTGCTAATGATAAAATTGGAAAATTTATAGAAAATTTTAAAAAAATAGATAAAGTTTTATTAAAAAGTTGTTTAATTGAAAAAATTTTTAAAAGATTAAATGTTAGTATAATATTAATTGATAAAATGAAATAGATAAAAAAATATATTTTAAAACAATTTATATCTATAATAATTCTTAATATTATTCATCCTATATGATTAATTGAAGAAAAAGCTAAAAGTTTTCGTAAGGATGTTTGATTTAATCCTCCAACTGTACCAGTAAAAATTGCAATTATAGTTATGAATAAGAAAATTTTAATACTAATAATATTAATACAATATGAAATTAAAATAAAAGGAGCAAATTTTTGTCAGGTTATTAAAATTAAATTATTTATTCAGTTTAGATTTTCTGTAATATCAATAAATCAATAATGAAATGGAGCTATACCAATTTTTATTATTAATGGAAAAATAATTCCTAAATTTATTGAATAAAAAAAATAATAACTTAATTTTGTATAAAATAATGAAATTAAAATAATAAAAAATAATAAAATATTTGAGGCTAAAGTTTGAGCTAAAAAATATTTAATTGAAGATTCTGAAGAAGAATTTTTGTTTGATTTTAGAATTAAAACAATAAATGCTAATAAATTAATTTCTAGCCCTATTCATGAATTAAATCAGGATAAAGATGAGATTCTAATTAAAGTTCTAAAAATTAAGGAAAAAAAAAATAATAATTTAAAAGTATTATTAAAAATAAATAAAATATATTTTTATGAATTTTATTATAATAATTAAATTATCTTTAATTAAATTTTTATTAAAATAATTAAAATAATATTAATTAATCTTTTTATATTTTAATGTATGATGCATAAAAGATTTTGATTCTTTTTGAAATAGTTTAAATCTATTAAATATAATAAATTTAATATAGAATATATAATAATAATAATGGAATATAAAAATATAAATAAATATATAAAATACCTATAAAAATAAAAAGAAAAGAAAATTATCTTTATGAATAGGGTATGAACCTAGTAGCTTAAATTTAGCTTACCTTTTTTATATAGGTATTTTATATATTTATTTATATTTTAATTTTTTTTTTATAAATATATTATATTAATTTAATTAAAAAAATAATAAGTAAAATTTTTATTATAATTTAATTTTTATATATTTAATAAATTTTTTTAAAAATATCTAAAAATTTTAAAAAAAAAAAAAAATAATTTTTAGATAAAATTTAAAAAAATTTATTATTTATATAATAATTTAATAAATAGTAAGTATAATTTAAAAAATTATATATTTTATCCTATCAAGATAATCCTTTAATCAGGCAACTTACT